ACCGAATAGTACTCCCCCTCGGAGAACCGTATCTGAAAATTTCATCTCATACAGCTCAAACAAAAAACCAAAGTATTGTTTTACTTGGAAGGGGGCTAGATTTGAAACTTTATAACCAAACCCCCCTTTTTCACGTCTATGAGGCGACGAGTTAGTATTTGTGGTTATAATGCTAAAATCTCAAGTCGGCGCGTTGATCGTTACTGGCCTGTTGAATCTTCTATTTTCCTATTCACTACTTCTTTTCTGTGATTTGTGATTTTCTTTGTGTCTACTCAAGATTTACTCTTCTTTTTTTGATAGGAATTCTCTTGTTAAGAACCTATTAATCGATTGAAACCTCAGATTCATACTAGAACCACGATGATTACTTAAAAGTACAAAATAAATCCAAAGATTCTATGAGTAAGAACCATTAGATAACCATTTATTCAACGAATATATATAATAACTGAAAATAAAACTCAAGTTTTGTACTTTGATCAAAATCAGCTATCAATAAGGGAAATTTGTTCAAAAAGAAAAAAAAAACCTTTTGATTTCGAACTTATAATATAACACTCTTTGGCAAATTTTTTTTATAGCCAGCCCGGTCGCGGGGTCTGAATAGTAAGTAGGAATCATAGTTATTGATTGGGATCTATTTCATATATTCTGTGCTCCAGATACTCGAATAAATATCTGACGAGGAAAAACCATCTCTATAAAGATGACAGACTCCTTCTCTGTACTACCAATAGAATCAATTAGAACAAGTCACACACTCATATTCCGGAAATACAGAAAAAAAAGAAATTCCACGATCGAACTACCAATAAAGTAAAGGAATAAGGGGATAAAAATAGGAAACCGAAATACTTTACTTTGTATTCGTATTAAAAATCTAAGAATTACCCTTTAATCTAATTCATTGAAATTCCATCCAGTAAAACGGAAGAATTATAAATTTCTAAAATAATAGATAGGAATACTGCAAATAGAGCCATCGCAACCCCCATCAAAGGAGTGGTTCCCCAGCCAGGCGCTACTTTACCATATTCTGAATTCAATGGTTTTAATAAACTACCTACAGCAGTTTGTCTTGGTCCCGATCTAGAACCGCCCTCAACGCTTTGTGTAGCCATAAATCCTCTTCTTTTGTATTCATTGAGATCTGTTGACTTTGTATACCATTCCGTTGTAAATAAACGATCTTATCATAGATCCATAGATCTATGGTAGTCTTTGAAGTTATCTAATAATGGAAACAGCAACCCTAGTCGCCATCTCTATATCTGGTTTACTTGTAAGTTTTACTGGGTATGCCTTATATACTGCTTTTGGGCAACCCTCTCAACAATTAAGAGATCCATTCGAAGAACACGGGGACTAGTTGAAGTAATGAGCCTCCCAACATAACATTGAACATTGGGAGGCTCATTACTTCAATTAATAGGATGAAAAATCATTTCACTTTTTCGTTGGAACTTTCGGCGGTTCTCGAAAAAAGATAGCGAAAAAAATTATCCCTAGAGTCGAGACTAAGAGGAATGTATAAACCAATGCTTCCATAAATTTTATCATGCTTTACAATTATAGCTTCCATACCTGTTTGTTGTGGATTATCTATGGTATAAAGAAATACGAACAAGAATCAATGAAAAGATTAAAGAAAAGATGCCAATTTATATTTCCACATTAATCTATTCTATATCAACTAAAAAAATCTATTCTATATCAACTAAAAATAAGAGAGAAATCTTGTATTAGACGACCTGTCTTCTTGTCGTTGGATCTCCAAGTTTTTGGAATGCTCCAAATTCCACTTGAGCATCCAAATCCGGGTCAATACCAGCAAAAACATCTCTAAACAAGGTTCTAGCACCATGCCAAATGTGTCCGAAGAAGAAGAGCAGAGCAAACGACGCATGCCCAAAAGTAAACCAACCCCTTGGACTGCTACGAAAAACACCATCTGATTTCAAAGTAGCACGATCTAATTCAAAAATTTCACCCAATTGAGCACGTCTCGCATATTTTTTCACAGTCGCAGGATCACTATAACTGACTCCATTAAGTTCACCACCATAGAACTCAACAGTTACACCGACTTGTTCGACACTATATTTCGATTCTGCCCTTCTAAAGGGAACATCGGCCCTAACAATTCCGTCTCCGTCTACCAAAACAACTGGAAATGTTTCAAAAAAAGTAGGCATACGGCGTACAAAAAGTTCACGCCCTTCTTTATCTCTAAAAATAGGATGCCCTAACCAACCAACAGCTATTCCATCCCCATTGTCCATTGATCCTGCTCTGAACAACCCCCCTTTTGCCGGATTATTCCCGATGTAATCATAAAAAGCTAATTTTTCGGGAATTTTCGACCACGCTTCTGATAAACTTTGATTTTTAGCTAATCCAGCGCCAACTCTTCGATATATTTCTTGCTGGAAATATCCCTGATCCCATTGATACCGGGTAGGACCAAATAATTCGATAGGGGTAGTTGCTGAGCCATACCACATAGTTCCCGCAACAACAAAAGCGGCAAAAAAGACAGCAGCGATACTACTGGAAAGCACAGTTTCAATATTTCCCATACGTAATCCTTTATACAGACGTTGGGGTGGACGGACACTAAGATGAAATAGGCCTGCTAATATCCCTAAAGTGCCCGCTGCAATATGATGAGAAGCTATTCCTCCCGGAATAAAAGGATCAAAACCTTCTACCCCCCACGCTGGATTTACAGGTTGTACCTTTCCGGTTAGTCCATAAGGATCGGACACCCATATTCCAGGACCGTACAATCCGGTTACATGAAATGCGCCAAAACCAAAACAAGCCAACCCTGAAAGAAATAAATGAATTCCAAAAATCTTGGGCAAATCCAAAGAGGGTTTTCCTGTACGTTCATCACAAAATATTTCTAAATCCCAATACACCCAATGCCAGATAGCCGCTAAGAAGCACAACCCAGAAAACACAATATGTGCACCGGCCACACCTTCGTAACTCCAAATACCCGGATTCGTTATAGTTCCTCCTGTAATACTCCAACCGCCCCAGGAATTGGTTATTCCTAAACGAGTCATAAACGGTATAACGAACATACCTTGTCTCCACATTGGATCAAGAACGGGATCAGAGGGATCAAAAACTGCTAATTCATATAGAGCCATCGAACCAGCCCAACCAGCAACTAAGGCTGTATGCATTATATGTACAGAAAGCAAACGACCGGGATCATTCAATACGACGGTATGAACACGATACCAAGGTAAACCCATGGAAATACCCCTTTATCAACGAAAAATAGACACTATGTAACTTTATTGCATTAGCAAAAACTATGCTATGAACCTCCAATTATCTTCAAGAAAGGATAATATTTGTTCTAGTCTTTTTTTTTAGTAAAAGCGGAACAATTTGGTTCCTAATAAGAACGAGAAGCAGATCTATTCTATACCCGATACGGAACAATACGCAATGGGGGTAATCCCATTTTCGATCAACAAATGCATCTATATTTAGGAATCCTTCAAAAAAAATAACTATTCGAAATGGTAAACATTTTGATCGATTTATGACTCAAATATGATAAAAGACAATATTATTAAGCCAATAAATGCATTGTTACGCTTCCACATCAAAGTCCAATATAGTACTTAATTCTTTTTTCTTTCAGTTTATGCCTATTGGTGTTCCAAAAGTACCTTTTCGAAGTCCTGGAGAGGAAGATGCCTCTTGGGTTGACGTATAGTGCGACTTGTCAGATATATTTGGTCATATGGGATTTCACCCGTTCTCTCCCCCGATTGAGATATCATGTTTCGGCCAAAACAAAATGGAATTACCAAGAATTTGGAGCGTGAAATGCAATTTGATTTGAGGAATATTCAAATTCATATTAGCAATTACAATAATTTATGGTTGAATTTTTTGGAACACTAAAATGAAGTCTTCATAAGTAAAGTATTCAGGCTCCCTTTACCTTTAGAAAAAAAAAAGATTCAATTTTTATTTATTACTACATATATCCATATATAATAAAAGATTATTATTAAATAATATTCCATATATTTCATAGTAATCGTAATCTCAAACTTTTCGCTTTAAACCACCCCAGCGAGGAAAGAAATAAATACAGGGTTACTATTTTGCAGTGATATAAGATATGAACTCAATTGAAAACAAAAAAAAATGAAGTTGTAAAAAAAAAAAGACGTAATACTATTGGCATTTATCCTATATGTACAAATCAAAATGGGGCAGATTTTTACTCGGAGTAGAGCATAAACCTAAAAGAATTGAAAAGACCTATTCAGTAACAAGAAAACAACATCGTGATTAAAATGAAATCGCGATGCAGCAATGCATCAATGATAAGTTAATTCAATATGTTTAATCTTATAATCTTATAATCTTAATTTATTGTATTTTTTTTTTTGAGAGGGAAGGGGCACAAAACGGAACTCATTTCGTTCTTGAAAAAATGACGAAAATTCGTTTCATTAATATACGAAATTTTCGAATTTCTTAGAATTAAGAAACCACTCTACTCTCAAAACTAAACTAAATATATAATATATATATATATAACTAGTTTCATTTAAAGAGGGCTGGAATCTACACATTGAGGCTTTTTTTCTCAATTTTTGTTGAACCGTATGCATCAAAAGGTGCATGTACGGCTCTTACGGGATACAAATTGGATCCTAATCAACCGACTTTATCGCGAAAGATTACTTTTTTTAGGCCAAGAGGTTGATAGCGAGATCTCGAATCAACTGATTGGTCTTATGGTTTATTTGAGTATAGAGAATGATAACAAGGATTTGTATTTGTTTATAAACTCTCCTGGCGGATGGGTAATCCCGGGGGTCGCTATTTATGATACTATGCAATTTGTTCAACCTGATGTGCAGACAATATGCATGGGATTAGCGGCTTCAATGGGATCTTTTATACTCGTCGGTGGAGAGATTACTAAACGTCTAGCATTCCCTCACGCTTAGCGCCAATGAGTTTTTTACGAAAAAAAGACTATGCATGAAATTAGAAAAATTAAGTAATAATAGCATGGCACATCGAATCCGATATACGAATTTTGTTTTTTCAAAACATTCAATTATATATCGAAAGGGTAGTATGCAATTATTCGAAGAAGTTTTCCCCATTTTGTCTTCGCTATTGTCGGAGACCCATTTTAGCGTCACAAACCTTTTTTTTTTATTTTCCCACCGAAGACTTTTTCAAAATTCCGATATTTATTTATATTTAGTGCTATACTTATGAATATACTTTTGAAAGAGTAACAAAACTAAAATAAATCAAAACTTTGGGATTGCTGAATCACAGAGGAGATAAATATATAAAGCAACGGAGCCATCATAGTATTTTGTTAACTACTTTGAAATCGGAAAGGAAGGATGGTAATTGGGTAGTTTGACGATGTCAATCCGATACAACCGAAAATTTCTATATATTTTCTTTGATGATTCTTTGATGGAAGGTCAAACGGAATTCCATTCGAGAGCCGTATGCAATGCCTAAAGGATGCCCGTACGGTTGTTCTATACTTTCTTGTTTTCTTTATTTCTTTCGATCTCATAATCGAGAGAGAAGAACCTTTTGTTCCATCATCAGGGTAATGATACATCAACCTGCGAGTTCTTTTTATGAGGCACAAACGGGAGAATTTATCCTAGAAGCAGCAGAACTACTTAAATTGCGAGAAACCATTACAAGGGTTTATGTACAAAGAACGGGCAACCCCTTATGGGTCGTATCCGAAGATATGGAAAGGGATATTTTTATGTCAGCAACGGAAGCCCAAGCTCATGGAATTGTTGATCTTGTAGCAGTTGAATAAAAAAGCAAATAGAGGGAATAAGTTTAAATAAATCGACAATTTGTATTTTTTTATTTAGTTATTACCGGATTGACTAATATCTTAGTCATTTATTCCACGGGAAAGGAATTCATAATTAGCCGGTTAGGATCAATCTAAACCAACCCATTCATTATGGATCCGATTCAACATGCCAACTATTAAACAACTTATTAGAAACACAAGACAGCCAATCCAAAATGTCACGAAATCCCCCGCTCTCGGGGGCTGTCCTCAGCGACGAGGAACATGTACTAGGGTGTATGCGCGACTCGTTCAGATCATTTCTAATAGAAAGAGAAAGAAGGAAATCGAAGAAAGAAGTACGTACGTTCACTATATCAAACTAAAAAAGATCTATTTGATTCTTCCATTGGAAATGAAATTTATGGTTTGCGTTGGTGCAAATTGAAGTCACTCTCGTTTCAAAATTGAAGATGATCAAAAATTCCTCATTGGTAACGAATGTTTATCCATTAAGCGAGCAACTATTATTTTGAAAACCCAATTTGACTATGAAAAACGGACTAAGAGGGTCAAGGGTCAGCTCCCCCCCAGCAAATCTTCATAATTCAATATCGTTACTGTATAAGTAGATCGTCTTGTGAAAGACGTTTTTTTTACTAGTCATGGGTAGAGCAAAAGAATGTGAACTGTACAAGTTAGCAATAGTATTCATTAAATGAAGTCGAAGTAAAGGACTCCGGTGTATAGAGAGGACCTCACCGTTTTAGAAAGAACCATAGAAACGATGGAACCCAGGATTTCCCTTTTATATTTTTATATATAGGCATTCAAATAAATTGAATTGATACTAAGTATCAAAAAACGAAAACGTAAAAAATATTCTATTAAAAGAAATTCAAATAAATAGAAATGACTCGGAATAAATAAATCGTGGGTGGGAAGGTTATAGTAGCAAAAGCCATTGGAATTCTTATTTTATACATGGGAAGAATGCGTGCGTGTTGTTATTACTAAACTAGTAAATTGGAAAAGAATAACTGAAAGAAAGGAAATCCATTAGTTATTCATTAAGGTTTCATTTATTCAATGACCAGAATTACACGAGGATATATAGCTCGTAGACGTCGAACAAAAATTCGTTTATTTGCATCAAGCTTTCGTGGAGCTCATTCGAGACTTACTCGAACTATTATACAACAGAAAATCAGAGCTTTGGTTTCGTCTTATCGAGATAGAGGTAAGCGAAAGAGGGATTTTCGTCGTTTGTGGATTACTCGGATAAATGCAGTAATTCGTACTCATTTTGTATCCTATAGGTATAGTCATTTCCTCCACAATCTGGACAAGAACCGGTTGCTTTTTAATCGTAAAATAGTTGCACAAATAGCTATATTAAATAGGAATTGTCTTTATATGATTTCTAATTCGATCAAAAATAAATAAATTATTCAATTTGAAGTAAAAATTGGAATTGTAAGTTCGACTATTGAAAATGCCATTTTATGGAGAATGAACTCCGAGAAAGTAGAATAAAAATGAGTATGATAACGATAAAGTCGCTCAAAATAAAATGAGCAACAAAATCCGTCCAATAAATATCCCAGACAAAAAGATTGCTTCTTCGCCGATTCTTGTTTTTTTTTTTTTACGATAAAATAAATAAGTAGGAGAAATCCAATCTAATCTTGATTGGATTCTCGAATTATTCGAATAAAACTATCTCAGAGTTTGAATTTTTATTCAAATTGAAGAGGAAAGTAAGCCTACTTATTCCGGATTCTAAGACCATTAGCTCTGGTAGTCGATTCACTTCTTTCGAATTGTTTATCATTATTAAGAAAGGGTAATAAAGATAAAATCCGAGCTTGTTTTATAGCAATAGTAATTAATCGTTGTTGTTTTAAGGTCAATCTATTCACCCGTCTGGATAATATTTTTCCTTGTTCACTAATAAATCGACTAATTAAACTCATGTTTCTATAATCAATTCGATCCCCCGATTGGATCGGGGGCAAACGCCTACGAAAAGATCGTTTGGATTTCCGAAAGGGTCGCTTGAAATTTTCCATACTTTGTTTATTCCTTATCTCGAAAATACTATTTCAATCCGATCCAAAATAATTTTGAATAAAAAAAAACCAATCTTTTTTTTTTTTTATTTTGAGTTAATTAAATTCTGTTAACGAAACTAGAATAATGGGGTCTCTCGAATAGAAAATATGTCCTTTTTTTCTTCCTACTATAATATAAGAGTGATACACAAATAAAATGGAGTCGGTTTATTTCTTTATCTCCCCGTGAAGCGTATGTTTATAACAATAGGGACAGAATTTTCTCAATTCCAAGCGACTCGGCGTGTTGTGTCGATTCTTTTGAGTAATATATCTCGAAATCCCCCTTGATTCCTTATTAAGTCCGGTTCGAAGACAATTGCTACATTCCAAAATAATTGTTACTCGGGCATCTTTTCCCTTGGCCATGACCCTCCTTTAGTTTGAGTTTTTGATTCAACCAACTCTTCTTAGTTGCTAATCTTGAAGTGACTAGCCAAAAGAAAAAAAGAAATAAAAAAAAGGTTGCTAAGTTGAAATTATGAAAGATTTCTATCACAATACAATATAATAGAGTAAGAAATATTAAATAGAATTGAATATTTATTTTGCAAGTTTAAGTGGAAGAACGAATTGAAACTCTATTGAATTTAGCTATATTGAATTCGATTTGAAGTTATAGTATATAGTACACTATTTCACTTTCCTATCTTGTATTCCAGTTTTTTCGTGGCCCCCTTTCTGTGCTCACTCGATTTTTTCGAAATCGAATTGAACGCTGAGCTCAAATTTAGCCGAGGTTGAATTCATTTTTTTTTCTATCTTTCCTCCTTTCTTTATTTTGTCTCTAAGTATCTAATTGAATTTTGGATAATTCAAAAAAAAAAAAAAGAGGGGAAGGGATTAGTCACAGATCTTTTGATTCTATCTCTAATCTTCTTCACCCCTTCCCATGTTACTAACTAAACTAGTATGTTTAAAAAAAAGGAAATGTCAACGCATCTGGGAATAAACGATTGATCTCTATCAACAGACCTGCCAAAGACCCGAACCAGAGAGTACTTAGGACCGGTGCCACGGAAAGATAGGTTTTTAGATCTCGCATTTTTAATCCTCCTTCTTTATTTTATGTTTTAATGTTTTATTAAAATATCTGATGGTAATACATATTATATTATATGGAAGTATTTGATATTTCTTTGTATTTTACATGGGATCCCTACGTTCCATGATTGATTTAAGACGATAAAAAACGATAAGATTCTCCCTTTCTTAAAATAAAAAAAAAAAAGTACCTTTCTTCCCCTCCCCCCAGTATTCCTTTTTTACGATCAGTTTTTTGATATTCCTATGTATATAAGCATCTTATTTTATAATAATAAAATCTATGTTCTATAATATGAATAATATTCATATTAATACGAGATTTTATCGTAGATATGAGTTAAAAGAACAAAAATAAATGTTAAGAAAAATTGTCTAGGTTCATATATTAATAGTTAATAGGAATGCAAAAAATGGAAAAACTACGATTTTTGAAAACAAGACGGGGATTCTCTACAATGACAATGTCGACCAATTGAAAGAAAGGGGTGTAGCGCAGCACGGTAGCGCGTTTGTTTTGGGTACAAAATGTCACAGGTTCAAATCCTGTCATCCCTACCCGTTACTTCTCTTATGAGAAGTAACAAGGAATAAATTTCACTCGATTCAAACCACACATCCATTTGTTTATGTTATTCTCGACGCTAGTCTAGGCATTCAACATAAGATTAGAGTGGGGGACAAAAAAAATCTTCTTCTTGGCTGTTAACTTAACTATTGTGATAAGAAGACTTTTTTTTATAATAAAGCGCTCTTAGTTCAGTTCGGTAGAACGTGGGTCTCCAAAACCCGATGTCGTAGGTTCAAATCCTACAGAGCGTGATTCTGGGCTTGATTAATCTTTGAATTCTATCCAAATTCAAATAATTGAGCAGAACTGTAATCTGAATTTGACCTCCTCTTTTCTTAAAAAACAAATTAACAGGAGGTCAAATTATCAAAAAAAAACTGTTAATTAATCAAAGGTCTAACTGATCACCACGTCTATATTGTAAATACGCAG